GCAAGCTTTTTCTGAAAAGACTTGCAGCTCCCCTATCCGAATCCCGCGAGGGACTAAGCGCGAGACGAGCCATAACATAAGGGGCGAATCTACTCTTCGTAGAATCGACCATAGATATCTTCTTTTTTCGGTATATTTGCATCAGGCTTAGCCCCTACTAGTAAGAAGGCGTTCCCGAAAGGGGACGAAACCTGTCTAAGATCCTGTGTGCGGCTTAGTAGCGCGTGAACAGAACACGTAGCCTAAGCGGAACTCAATATTCAACCAACCTATGATCCATTTATTTAAGATTTAATCAGCTTACTATCAATAAACCATGTTTAGGTTCTCGTTTCGGGAGATCTTGGAACGTGCCCGTCGTGTGAATGCGCATACAAATAGGGTCACTATTCGCCTACTACTAATAAGGGCGGAGAGTGGATTCTAGATTCTATCAGTCGGGTAGGCTGGACTGGGGTTCTGGGAAAATCTCTACGAATTCTTCTTTTCAAGAGACATCCCTGGGTTTAGTGATGTCTCCGGCAGCCTTGCTGGGATCTCCAGATCGAATAATTGGTTTACAAGACGCTCTTAGGGGGTCTGGTCTTGTCTTCTCGGATTCCAGCTTTTGACTTTTCTTATAAAAAGCTTTGACCTACTCCCTGAGCAGAGATGTACGCTTTATACAGGTTGTGGGGTCATGTATACTCATGGGATGGCTTTTTTTTGGAGTAATGAGATTTTTTCATTGCATCCAAATCAATCAAGATCTAAGTAGTTGTTCAGTAAACTATTATACTTCTCGCATGCAGTACCCGAGTCTTGCCTATTTAAGGAATATGGAGGAGGTATGTGTCCTCTCGGTCGCCTTGACCAATCACAGATCAGCCCGACTAACGGTCGCTTTGATCCGTTACAGATCAGCTCGAAAGTACCCCTTTCCATTATGATAGGGGTGTATGGTAGGGCTAGAACAGGCATAATCGCTTGAACGGCTAGAAGTGGGCCGACTATCTTCCAACAAAAAAAAAAAAAAAGAAATATATTAAATATAAATATATTAAATATAAATATATATATATATAATGGATATTCGGCGTTTAATGATATAGTATAGTCTAGTTCTAGACTCAAGCTAGCAAAAAACAAGACTGAGGTCGATAGGGGCATTACTGGTAATTTCATTTCTAAGGTTCTTTCTGAAGTATTAACCATTGGCTAGCGCTCATCTCCAGCTCTGTTTCCAGCCTTTTATTTCATATATCATTCCCGTATGCCATACCTCTTATTTAGTCTTGCTATACGTCCAAGCCTTCTCCCATCGGTAGTTGGAAGCAGAACTGAGACTGGATGTAACTGAAGGAAAGGGGATATAGGTACGATAGGAGGGCACGGTTAAGCAGGTAAGCGAAGGCTCTCTCTCTCGCTCTGTGGTCTTGTGTAAAGCCTTTCCGCCCATTATTAATTATTATTGATCTTCATTCTAAGTGAGCAAGCAGGTCGAAAGCAGTTGAAGCAATAGTAAGCAGGAAAGCAGAAGCAAGAAGTCTTGAACTCTTGTGTAATACAGCTTCTCGGTCGCATTTCATTGGTCTCTAAGGCAAAGTCTCGCTTAATCGTTCATCGATCTTTTCTTCTTTCTTCAACCGGTCATATCTGATCTGTAGCTGGTAGCGGACATGAGGAAAAGGTCCGGAATGGTCTATTTTATTTTATACGAGTTTAAGGGGTCGGATGGGTCAAGTACGACCTCTAAAAACATGCGATAATCGGCTTTTTTAGTAGCATCTGTCCTTCCCGGCCTGCTGTCGTCAACGGTCCACTTCCTTGAATGAGAGTTGGTCTTCCCCATCCACGAATACGGTTCCCTTTTTTTATTCAAGATAGCTTTTATTCAATTAGGGCGAATACCTTGTAACCGAATTTTTTTCTTGAAAGATATGCTACTTCCCGGTCGAGCTGTCTTGTAACGGTCTCTAGGGTCTTCGGTCGAATTGGTTTTCTTTCTTGTAGTAATTCATCTGATGAGTTCATCGCGAAATTTGAGTTTAAGCATCGGCATCGGGTTTCTGAAAGCTATCTTCTGTCGGGATCTCCGATCGCCTTGTATAACTATCATAGCTTATGGCAGGAAGGATGGATGAGCTCCCTATTGATATAATAAAAGGGGATGGAGGTTAAGTCTGAGCCTCGGATGAGGGGGGAGAATATAGACACTGGGAAAGGAATCATGGGAGTCCGCTCCAAGATTGGAATGAGGGGAAGGAATGGAAAGAGAAATGGATGGGGAATCCCCCTATGTGCTGAGAATAAGAGGAGCCAACAAACTGAAAGATACCCGCATGAGAGCCTCAAGCCTATGTAATAGTATCAACCCTTAGAAGATAGTTTAGCATCACCCTACCGATGAGTCTGGAGGAAAGACTGGTGAATCAGGCAACCCCTCTACCTTGAATTCATAACTTGCAAAATGAATTGCATCGACATCGTTGCCCGTGGTCGAATGCCCCTTTCCCACGCC